GAGGTGATGGGTCTTCTTTTGCGGTGATAAATTACCTACTTAACTCAGTGGTTAGAGTATTGCTTTCATACGGCAGGAGTCATTGGTTCAAATCCAATAGTAGGTAGAACTTATTAGATACCATTGCATTGACTCCGGTATCTAATAAGTTTTTCTACCCATCCTCTTTTTTTCGTTGTATCAGATTAGACTTGATTGTCTTCAATTGGCAGAATCTAAATGTGGTGTATAATAAAGAACTTCTAAAAAACTTCTTTTGATTATTTTGATGTATTGACTAGTAGGAAATAACATTGACAGCCTCTACTCGTGTCCTAGCTCGTCTGAGAGCTAGATTCGCTTCAATCACTTGTCTCTTACCCTCAGCTCTACTCAAGTTAGCTTCAGCTATTTTAAGAGTTTGTTGAGCTTCTTGCGGATCAATGTCAGTACTCATCTCCGCATCATTTCCTAAAATGGTGATCTCATTATTCCCTATTCTAGCAAAACCACCCATCAGAGCCACCGTTAACCATTGGTCGTTGAGGCGTATTCTCAAAAGACCTATATCTACAGCCGTGGCAATAGGGGCGTGGTTTGGTAATACACCAATTTGGCCACTATTTGTAGATAAAATGATTTCTTTCACTTCTGAATCCCAAATAATTCGATTAGGAGTCAGTACACAAAGATTTAAGGTCATTTCTTCAAATTGCTCTCCACTTCTAAGTTCATAGCTTTCGCGGTAGCTTCATCGATGTTACCCACCAAATAAAAAGCCTGCTCGGGCAGACCATCTAATTCTCCGGAAAGGATCAGTTGAAACCCCCTAATTGTTTCTGCAAGACCAACATATTTTCCTGGAGAACCAGTAAATACTTCTGCCACGAAGAAGGGTTGTGATAAGAAACGCTCAATTTTTCGTGCTCTTGCTACAGTTAAACGATCCTCCTCGGATAATTCATCCAACCCAAGAATAGCTATAATGTCCTGAAGTTCTTTGTAACGTTGTGAAGTTTGCTTAACTCTTTGCGCAGTTTCATAATGTTCCTCGCCAACGATCCGAGGTTGTAACATAGTTGACGTTGAATCTAAAGGATCTACTGCTGGATAAATACCCTTGGCAGCTAATCCTCTTGATAGTACGGTAGTAGCATCTAAATGTGCAAATGTAGTGGCAGGAGCAGGGTCTGTCAAATCGTCCGCAGGTACATAAACTGCTTGGATCGAAGTTATAGATCCCTCTTTGGTAGAAGTAATTCTTTCTTGCAAAGAACCCATTTCTGTACTAAGGGTAGGTTGATAACCCACTGCAGAAGGCATTCTCCCTAATAATGCGGATACTTCTGATCCTGCTTGGACAAAACGAAAGATATTGTCGATGAATAGAAGCACATCTTGTTCATTAACATCCCGGAAATATTCTGCCATAGTTAGGGCAGTCAAACCAACTCTCATACGAGCTCCCGGCGGTTCATTCATTTGACCATAGACTAAAGCTACTTTTGATTCTGCAAGATTTTTTTCATTAATTACTCCGGATTCTTTCATTTCCATGTAAAGATCATTTCCTTCACGAGTACGTTCTCCTACTCCGCCAAATACGGATACGCCTCCATGAGCTTTGGCAATGTTGTTGATCAATTCCATGATGAGTACTGTTTTACCTACTCCAGCTCCCCCAAATAGTCCGATTTTTCCTCCACGGCGATAAGGAGCTAAAAGATCTACCACCTTAATACCTGTTTCAAAGATTGATAATTTCGTATCTAACTGTATAAAGGCAGGCGCAGATCTATGAATAGGAGATGTTGTGCGAGTATCTACAGGACCTAAATTATCAACAGGCTCTCCAAGAACGTTGAAGATTCGCCCGAGAGTAGCTCCGCCGACTGGAACACTTAGAGGAGCTCCCGTGTCAATCACTTCCATTCCTCTCATCAGCCCATCTGTAGCACTCATAGCTACAGCTCTAACTCGATTATTTCCTAATAATTGTTGTACCTCGCAAGTCACATTAATTTGTTGACCGACAGTATCTCGACCCTTAACTACCAAAGCGTTATAAATATTAGGCATTTTGCCCGGGGGAAAAACGACATCCAGTACTGGGCCAATAATTTGAGCGATACGCCCTAGTTTTTTTTCTTCAAGTGTGGAAACCGCAGGGCTAGAAGTAGTAGGATTGATTCTCATAATTATAATAAAGTGAAATATGTCGAAATCCTTTTTGGAATAATACCAAATCGAAAATAAATGTCCGATAGCAAGTTGATCAGTTAATTCAATAAGAGATAAATGGGAGATAGCACTCGATTTAGTTGGTACCACCCAACCGAATCCGATTCAATCGTTTACTCATTCAATGAGTAAATTTTCAAGTTCAGCCAATCTTTTTTTTTTAATTGCAAGTAAATGAAATCGTGAATAAATGTGTTTCATTTCTCTATCATTATAGAAAAAAAGATCCATATTATATTACTTATGGAATTCGAACCCGAACTCGATTTATGATTCATTA